GAAAAAGAATTTAATTATGTGAACCAAAAACTTAACGTTGCTATCACAAGAATTGCAAAACCTTATGGAAACCCTAATATTCTTGCAGAATTTATAGCCGGACAATTAAAGAATAGAGTTTCATTTCGAAAAGCAATGAAAAAAGCTATTGAATTAACTGAACAAGCAGATACAAAAGGAATTCAAGTACAAATTGCAGGACGTATCGACGGAAAAGAAATTGCACGTGTCGAATGGATCAGAGAAGGTAGGGTTCCCCTACAAACCATTCGAGCTAAAATTGATTATTGTTCCTATACAGTTCGAACTATCTATGGGGTCTTGGGTATCAAAATTTGGATATTTATAGACGAAGAATAAGAAACCTTTACTTGTCTTTCCCTTCTATCCATTGATAGAAAAAAAAATAGAAACTCGTTCATTCTTTTTCTGGTGAATCAAAATGAGCAATTCTAATTCTTAATTCTATAGGGTTGAATAAAAATTCAATTGACCATTTGATATAAATGCTATGCTTAGTGTGTGACTCGTTGGTTTTTTAGGGTTAGGATTAAAAAAGGACCAGCCCCATAGTATGAACTAATAACCAACTCATCACTTCGTATTATCTGGATATAAAGAACCAGTCAAGATATGATAAATCAGTCATATCTTTGTAGCAACTGAAATTTTTTTTTGCATAAACTTTAATTAGAAGTTGTAAAACAAAATGAAAGAAGTAAAGGTGTGGATAAATGGAAGGATGAGAGAAAGAGAGAAAAAGAATATCAATGATATAGAATTCCAATATGTAAGGTCTACGAGTCATCTCATAAAAGACAGTGTAATAAAGCATCAATACTAATTGATTCATCCATAATGAAATATTAAATGAATCAAGAAAAAAATAAAGAGCTTGGAGCCAATAAAGACTAAGAAGATTGACTCAGGAACAAATTGGATTATGAGCTCCATTGTAGAATTCGGACCTAATCATTAAGTACGAAGCGATGGGAACGATGGAACCTGTGCATGCAAAAGATTTTATTGAAAAAATGAATCTTAATGATTCACTAGTCGGGATGGCGAAATGAACCGGAGATTAATTCATCTATTGGGAGAAGTCACGAACGAGCCCTACAAATGAAATAGAGATTGAAAGAGTAAATATTCGCCCGCGAAAACTTTTTTTTTTTTTTTAGTTGCTAAACTTGGATAAAGGACAAAACAAAATAAAGATTTTTTAGAACGTTCTAAAAAAAAAACGATTTTTTACAAAAAATGTTAATCATTTCAATTAAATGTTTTTAATCCTTTTATTCGTGAGGAGCTGGATGAGAAGAAACTCTCACGTCCGGTTCTGTAGTAGAGATGGAATTGTGAAACAACCATCAACTATAACCCCAAAAGAACTAGATTCCGTAAACAACATAGAGGAAGAATGAAGGGAATATCTTATCGAGGTAATCATATTTGTTTCGGTAAATATGCTCTTCAGGCACTTGAACCTGCTTGGATCACATCTAGACAAATCGAAGCAGGTCGACGAGCAATGACACGAAATGCACGCCGTGGTGGAAAAATATGGGTCCGTATATTTCCAGACAAACCGGTTACAGTAAGACCCGCTGAAACACGTATGGGTTCGGGAAAGGGATCCCCTGAATATTGGGTAGCTGTTGTTAAACCAGGTCGAATACTATACGAAATGGTTGGAGTAACCGAAAATATAGCTAGAAGGGCTATTTCAATAGCAGCATCCAAAATGCCTATACGAACTCAATTCATTATTTCAGGATAAAAATGTAGAACCAACAGAAATGAATCTTGGGGATGAAAGTTTCTTTTTTTGGACAAAAAATATTCCTTTTTTTTTCTTCATCCTTTGCATTGGAAGAATAGACTAAAAAATTGATATGATTCAACCTCAGACCCATTTAAATGTAGCAGATAACAGCGGGGCTCGAGAATTGATGTGTATTCGAATCATAGGAGCTAGCAATCGTCGATATGCTCATATTGGTGACGTTATTGTTGCTGTGATCAAAGAAGCAGTACCAAATATGCCCCTAGAAAAATCAGAAGTAGTCAGAGCTGTAATTGTTCGTACCTGTAAAGAACTTAAACGTGACAGCGGTATGATAATACGATATGATGACAATGCTGCAGTTGTGATTGATCAAGAAGGAAATCCAAAAGGAACTAGAATTTTTGGTGCGATCCCCCGGGAATTGAGACAATTCCATTTTACTAAAATAGTTTCATTAGCTCCCGAGGTATTATAAAATGAGATCACTGATATGTTTATAGTGGGTATTTGAAAGAAATAGATTAAGAACTAGATTAATTAGTAGATTGTGTCTCACGCATATACCTTTAATAATTCATATTCATAAAACAAATAAGTAAAAAAAAAAAAAAAAAAGAAAAACATGTTGATTATATCCAATTTTGGGGCACCCATAATTTTAGTTCACCATGGGCAGGGACACTATTGCTGAGATAATAACCTCTATACGAAATGCTGATATGGATAGAAAAAGAGTGGTTCGCATCGCATCTACTAATATTACCGAAAATATTGTTAAAATACTTTTCCGAGAAGGTTTTATTGAAAACGTTAGAAAACATCGAGAAAAAAACAAATCTTTTTTGGTTTTAAACCTGCGGCATAGAAGGAATAGGAAAAGACTCTATAGAAATTTTTTAAATTTAAAACGGATCAGTCGACCCGGTCTACGAATCTATTCTAACTCTCAACGAATTCCTAGAATTTTAGGTGGGATGGGGATTGTAATTCTTTCTACTTCTCGAGGTATAATGACAGACCGAGAGGCTCGACTCGAAGGAATCGGCGGAGAAATTTTGTGTTATATATGGTAATCCTTTTAATATCCAAATTGGATCCGAAACTTCTTCCTATTTCTAAAAAAAAGAAAAGGGGCGAGTTGTCTAATATCGTTCCTCCTCCATTAGTTGATACTTCAAGGAGGCTTTACCTGGAATGAAAGAACAAAAATGGATTCATGAAGGTTTAATTACTGAATCGCTTCCCAATGGTATGTTCCGGGTTCGGTTAGATAATGAAGATCTGATCCTGGGTTATGTTTCAGGAAAGATCCGGCGTAGTTTTATACGGATACTGCCAGGAGATAGAGTCAAAATTGAAGTAAGTCGTTATGATTCAACCAGAGGACGTATAATTTATCGACTCCGCAACAAGGATTGGAAGGATTAGGTGGTTTTTATTCAATATGATTCGAGATGAAAAATTTCAAGAAACTTATTTTCTTCCAAGAAGTAGATTCAGAATTAAGATAAGGAATGACAAATATGAAAATAAGAGCTTCTGTTCGTAAAATTTGTGAAAAATGTCGCCTAATCCGTAGGCGGGGGCGCATTATAGTAATTTGTTCCAACCCGAGACATAAACAAAGACAAGGATAATCAGACTCACTAAAGGACTCGATGTACAAATAAGGAATCTGTTTTGACATGAAATGGATATATCCATATATCTCTGACTCATATTTATGAGATGATAAAATATGGCAAAAGCTATACCGAGAATTGGTTCACGTAGAAATGGACGTATTGGTTCACGTAAGAGTGCACGTAGAATACCAAAGGGGGTTATTCATGTTCAAGCAAGTTTCAATAATACCATTGTCACGGTTACAGATGTACGGGGTCGGGTGGTTTCTTGGTCCTCAGCGGGTACTTGTGGATTCAAGGGTACGAGAAGAGGGACACCCTTTGCCGCTCAAACTGCAGCAGCAAATGCTATTCGTACAGTAGTAGATCAAGGTATGCAACGAGCAGAAGTCATGATAAAAGGTCCCGGTCTCGGAAGAGACGCAGCATTACGAGCTATTCGTAGAAGTGGTATACTATTAACTTTCGTACGGGATGTAACCCCTATGCCACATAATGGTTGCAGACCCCCGAAAAAAAGACGTGTGTAGAAATTAACATTGAAGAAATTTCAAGAGAAACAAGAGAAATAAATGATTCAATCAAATCAAATAATATTACTATGGTTCGAGAGAAAGTAACAGTATCTACTCGGACACTACAGTGGAAGTGTGTTGAATCAAGAGAAGACAGTAAACGTCTTTATTATGGACGCTTTATTCTGTCTCCACTTATGAAAGGTCAAGCCGACACAATAGGCATTGCGATGCGAAGAACTTTACTTGGAGAAATAGAAGGAACATGTATCACACGTGTAAAATCTGAGAACGTCCCGCATGAATATTCTACCATAGCGGGTATTCAAGAATCGGTCCATGAAATTTTAATGAATTTAAAAGAAATTGTATTGAGAAGTAATCTATATGGAACTTGTGACGCGTCTATTTGTGTCAGAGGTCCAGGATATGTAACTGCTCAAGATATCATCTTACCACCTTATGTAGAAATCGTTGATAATACACAACATATAGCTAGCTTGACAGAACCAATTGATTTGTGTATTGGATTACAAATCAAGAGAAATCGCGGATATCTTATCAAAATGCCACATAACTTTCAAGATGGAAGTTATCCTATAGATGCTGTATTCATGCCTGTTCGAAATGCGAATCATAGTATTCATTCTTATGGGAATGGGAATGAAAAACAAGAGATACTCTTTCTCGAAATATGGACAAATGGGAGTTTAACTCCGAAAGAAGCACTTCATGAAGCCTGCCGGAATTTGATTGATTTATTTATTCCCTTTTTACATAAGGAAGAAGAAAACTTACCTTTAGAGGACAATCAACACACGGTTCCTTTATCCCCTCTTACCTTTCACGATAAATTGGATAAACTCAGAAAAAACAAAAAAAAAATAGCATTGAAACCGATTTTTATTGACCAATCGGAATTCTCTCCCAGGGTCTATAATTGCCTCAAAAGGTCCAATATATATACATTATTGGACCTTTTGAATAACAGTCCGGAAGATCTCATGAAAATTGAACATTTGCGCCTAGAAGATATAAAACAGATATTGGTCATTCTAGAAAAACATTTCG